GAAAACAAAGAATATCTTTTACATACCCACCCAGTTTGTCAACGTTTTTTGAAATGATACAACAGAAGACGCTTTTGTGCACGACCGAAACAGAAAGGGTATCCTCAGAAGAACTGTATAATAATTGGGTTTATACCAATGAACAAAAACGAAACAATCTGAGCAAGGAACTTATCAATCGAATTGAAGCTCTCGACAAAGGGTCTCTTGCTATGGATGTACTAGAAAAAAGAACTAGATTGTCCAATGATGAGACTGAAAAAAAATGTTTACCTAAAATGTATGATCCTCTTTTGAATGGACCCCAGCGCGGAACAATCAAAGAATTTGATTCACGGTCAAGAAATAAAAAATAATAAATAATAAAAAAAGGATACATAAAATAAGTAAAAGAATAGATAAGACGAGGTTCTTCCGCCACCTACATATTTAATAATTTCTGCTACAAAGAAACTTATAACACCAATACTATTTGTAATTCCATCAATTACTTGTTTATCAAAAAAATGAGTTAGTTTTGCTAATCCTCTAATAACCTTGGTTAGGATTTTAGCATAAAAAAAATCTATGTAACCATGATTATATGACCAATTGTATATTACATTTATTATTTTGTCCCAGATAATTTGACGAAGACCCATTTTACCAAAAAAAATTATTAAATTATAATTATGAAAATATGAATAAGAAGGCCCATATAAAAAAGATGCTATAACTATTCCGAAATACGCTATACTGACTGAAAAAAAAGCATTTTTCATAAATTCATACCAATCAAAATAATTGGTAGAATTGGAATATAAAAAGTTAATTGACGGAGTTAACCATTTTGATAATATATCCAGATTAATTCTTCCTTCACTAAAAGGAATTCCTATGGATCCAACGAACAAAGTAAATAAGACCAATACAAGAAGTGGAAATAACATAGTATTATCCGATTCATACGGATACGTAAAAATTTTTTTATTGACAAAATTCTTAATAGTAATAAGGGGTTGCATCATATTTATTACTCTATTATTATCGATTGGATATGTTGTTTTCGAAAAAAAGGAACCCCGATCTCTTTTATTATTATTCATTGTTGATAAAATCCAATTTGTTTTGATCGCTTTAGGTCCCTTTTCGCCCCATATAGATATTGAATAAAACGCATTATTTTTTTTGCCGCTATAATTTTGAAAATTATAGTTTAAATGCCCTTCAAAAGTAAGTAAATACATTCGAAACATATAAAATGCAGTTAACCCTGCTGTGAAAGAAGCTATTATTGCGAAAATCGGTGAATACAACCAACTATCGCTAAGAATTTCGTCTTTGGACCAAAAACAAGCAAGAGGTGGAATCCCACAAAGAGAAAGTGTACCTAATAAAAATGAAGTTTTTGTAATTGGCACATATTTTGTTAAACCGCCCATAAGAGCCATGTTCTGGCTTTTATCTGGGGAATATCCAACAATAGTTTCCATTGAATGAATAATGGATCCAGATCCTAAAAATAATAATGCTTTCGAATAGGCGTGAGTGATCAAATGAAATAAAGCAGCTCGATAAGATCCCATACCTAAAGCTAACATAATATAACCCAATTGAGATATTGTAGAATAGGCTAAGCTTCTTTTAATGTCTCTTTGAGCAAGAGCCAAAGTAGCTCCTAAGAGTATTGTTATTATACCTACCAAAGAAATTATATTCATTATGTAAGGTATAGCTGTAAAAAGAGGAAAAAGTCGAGCTACAAGAAAAATGCCCGCTGCGACCATAGTGGCAGCATGTATAAGAGCCGAAATAGGAGTGGGACCTTCCATAGCATCGGGTAACCATACATGAAGGGGGAATTGCGCAGATTTAGCAACCGCACCAACAAATAATAGGGAAGCGAACAAAGTAAGAAATAAAGAATTGGTCCCATTATTCTCAATCAAATTATTGGATATTTCAAACAAATCCCGAAATTCAAAACTTCCCGTTATCCAATAAAGACCTAAGATTCCTAAAAATAAACCAAAATCCCCTACACGATTAGTTACAAAGGCTTTTTGACAAGCACTTGCCGCAAGGGGTCGTGTGAACCAAAAGCCTATTAATAGATAGGAACACATTCCAACTAATTCCCAAAAAATATAAATTTGTATCAAATTTGAACTAGTAACTAATCCCAGCATGGAGGCATTAAAAAAACTCATATAAGCAAAAAATCTCAAATAGCCTTGATCATGAGACATATAATTGTCACTATAAATAAGCACCATTATTCCTACTGTAGTAATTAATATTAACATAATGGAAGTAAGCGGATCTATCAAATGTCCAAAATCTAAGGAAAAATCATTATTGATGGTCCAAGACCATACAGATTGGTAGATAGGACTGCCTTTTATTTGCTGAATAGACAGATTGGCGGAAAAAATCATAACGATACTTAGTAATAAAACACTAAAAAAAGCCCCTATACGACGAATATTTTTTGTTGCCTCCGGAACAAGGAGAAGACCCACCCCTATTGCTATAGGAACTGGAAGGGGAATGAAAGGTATGATCCACGCATATTGATATGTATGTTCCATAATAAAATTAAACTTTTTTATTATTTATTAATTGTTTAATTGTTTCCGATTCACCAGCTCTTATATATTTCAAAAGGAGAAAAAAAAAAAAAAAAATAAAGATATGAAAGTATATATATATATATTTCAACCATTTTATTATTACATTACAATAATTTTGATCGCTAGAACAAGTAAAAAAAAAAGAGAGACTTCGTTATTTTAATTTTTTTTTAGTGAATTTTTTCGTAATTAGTATTCGGAATCATTAATTTTCCTTGGTTGTGAACGAATTCGTTGTGGAACTCATTAAGTTGCTTTTATTCCTTGCAATAAAAAACTTATGTTTGTGGTAAACTCTATGATATCCGTCAATTTGTTACTCGTCACTTCAGTTCGCGTAGAACTGAAATAAATTCAAATTTACTTTTTTTCGAATCACATAGCGTTTAATAAGTTTACTACTACTAACAAAGACTAGTCTCATTCTATTTTTCGAATTTGAATTAGATATACTTTCTTGATCAATTACAATTAATACAAAGAGTTTTACAGTCTTGTTTTCTTAAATTAGGAATTAGGTAAGGGTTCTGATCTATTTATTTTTTTAGATAAAATGTAATATGCCAAAACTATACGGAAGTACGAATCAAAACTTTTTTTTTTATTTGCTTACCAACGATAAGAGATAAAAAATTATATTTCTATAGCCATGAATACTCCGGAATATATCCGATATCTTCATTCGGATATATATAAACACTAGCTAGTATAAATAAAGCTTTCTTCGTATACTTCGTATATTGGATATTGTAGGTAATAAATAGTAATAAAAAAATTCTATATATTGACCAATAGATGTCTTCCACATTTAACTATAACAACGAATAACCTCTTCATTTTTTAATGGCGGTTCCGAAAAAACGTACTTCTATATCCAAAAAGCGTATTCGTAAAAATTTTTGGAAAAATAAAGCGTATTGGGCAGCGAAAAAAGCTTTTTCTTTAGCAAAATCCCTTTCCACCGGAAATTCAAAAAGTTTTTTTGTGCGACAAACAAACAAGTAATGTAATAAAGTGTTAGAATTATCTTAATCGATATAAACTATATATTTTAAACTTATCAATATTAGATGGAATTTTCTATTGTCATATGTTGTAAGATAAGAAATTTTCTCTCCACTAGAGAGGGACTAAAACAATTCGGTATAAGATCCAAAGTTTAATCCTTCTGTTTAGTTTTTTTGGGGGGGGATGGGGATTTTTATTTTCCCCATCGATTTACTTTTTACAAAATTACTAAAAATAATTTTTTTTTAGTAAGGTTTATTGGGTATTGGGTTCTGTATCACAAATATATATTATATGTTTTAACTATACAGTACCTATTTCATATGAATGGATAACTCTACTTAACTTATTTATTTCGAAATAGTAGAACTATACGATTCGTCGGAAAAGGGAATGGTAGCCACTTTTTTATGTATAACAGGATTATTAGTTATTCGTTGGATTTATTCGGGACACTTACCTTTAAGTGATTTATATGAATCATTAATGTTCCTTTCATGGAGTTTCTCTATTCTTCATATGGTTCCCTTTTTTCGAAATCATAAAAATTATTTAAATGCGATAACTGCACCCAGTGCTATTTTTACCCAAGGATTTGCTACTTCGGGCCTTTTAACTGAAATGCATCAATCCAAAATATTAGTCCCCGCTCTACAATCACAGTGGTTAATGATGCACGTAAGTATGATGGTATTGAGCTATGCAGCTCTTCTGTGTGGGTCATTATTATCAGTAGCTCTTCTAGTCATTACATTTCGAAAAAATAGAGATATTTTTGGTAAATATAAAAGCAATCATTTACCAATTTGGTCGTTTGCATTTTCCTTTGCCGAAATCCAACACGTAAATGAACTAAGCAATGTTTTACAAAACAATTGTTTTATTTCGTTTAGAAATTATCGCAAGTATCAATTAATTCAACAATTGGATTGTTGGAGTTCTCGTGTCATCAGTCTTGGGTTTATATTCTTAACCATAGGCATTCTTTCGGGAGCAGTATGGGCTAATGAGGCGTGGGGATCGTACTGGAATTGGGACCCAAAAGAAACTTGGGCTTTTATTACTTGGACAATATTCCCAATTTATTTACATACTAGGACAAATGCAAATTTGCAACTAATTGTAAATTAATTCATAATTGATTTGATTTTTTATATGAAAACTATTTATAAAAGTAATTAGATAATAGCTTCCACTTTGTCAATTGATAGTGAGAGAACGAAATCCGGATAAATACCAATACCTATTACAGGTAAAAAGATACAGATTGAAACAAATAGTTCTCTCGGTCCAGAATCAAAAAAATGAGAATATTTATAATTAAATTGCGTGTATCCATAGAACATCTGACGTAACATAGATAATGAATAAATAGGAGTTAATATCATTCCAATTGCCGTTACAAGGGTTATTAGTATTTTGGGCATTAAAAGAGATTTATGGCTAGTAATTAGTCCAAAAAAGACTACCAATTCTGCAAAAAAACCACTCATTCCAGGCAATGCAAGAGAGGCCATAGAAAAGCTGCTGAACATTGTAAATATTTTTGGCATTGGGATAGCTATTCCTCCCATTTCATCGAGATAAACAAGACGTGTTCTGTCATAACTCGTTCCTGCCAAGAAAAAAAGTGCAGCACCAATAAATCCATGAGAGATCATTTGTAAAACGGCCCCATTAAGTCCTGTATCCGTTATAGAACCAATTCCTATAATTATGAAACCCATATGAGATACGGAGGAATAGGCTATTCTCTTTTTTAAATTGCGCTGACCGAAAGATGTTAAAGCTGCATAGATTATTTGAAGTGCGCCTACTACCATTAACCAGGGAGAAAATATAGAATGCGCATGGGGTAATAATTCCATATTGATCCGAAGAAAAATGGAACCTCCTGCGGTGTACAAAATAAACTTTGTAGCTGAGTACAAACGTTTCTTCCCCCCCCACATGGATAGAAGTAAGTAGACAGGAATTAATTCTAACTCCCACATGATAAAAAAAAGCAAAAGATCCCGAGAACAAAATAGTCCTATTTGACCGCTGTACATTGCTAACATGAGGAAATGGAAGAATCTAGAATCTCGAGTAACTGGCCAAGCCGCTAAAGTCGCTAAAGTAGTAATGAATCCCGTGAGTAAAACGGGTCCTATGGAAAGTCCATCAATTCCCAGTCTCCAGTGAAAATCAAAAAAATTAATACATTTATAATCCTGTTCTAATTGGATTAATGGGTCGTCCAATTCAAAATGATAACAGAATACATAGGCCATTAGAAGTAGTTCTAAGAGGCATATACAAATAGTATACCACCTAATAACCTTATTTCCTCTATAAGGAAAAAATAAAATTAAAGTACCCGCAAATATTGGCAAAACAACAATTATTGTTAACCAAGGAAAATCATTCGTGGTAAAGACAAGATACACTTTGACCAGAAAAACCCGCGCTCGAAAGAAACTAATATAATTTCATTTATCGAGTACAGGTTTTTGTCGGTAAAGATAAAAAAATGAATTCAAGTGGAATTTTCTGGAACGTATCAATAAGCTAGACCCATGCTACGAGTTGTCTCGTGCCATAAATAAACCCGGACACTCAAAAAATCTGTTGGGCAGGCGGATTCACACCTTTTACAACCTACACAGTCTTCGGTTCTTGGAGCAGAAGCAATTTGCTTAGCTTTACATCCATCCCAAGGTATCATTTCTAATACATCTGTGGGGCAGGCTCGTACACATTGAGTACACCCTATACATGTATCATAAATCTTTACTGAATGTGACATTGGATCTATAAAATTTTTAACATCATAAGTTTCGATCTAGTAAAGTAGTATATGAATTATATATTGTAGACACCAGACGAATCAATGATAATGATTTAGATTTACCAGAATCAATCTACTTCTGGATCTGCTCATGAAAGGAGGCCAAGATACGTTAATTTTAATTTATTACGTTTTTTTTTATCAAACAGGACCATATGCTTATGTTGCACATACCCATTTCGATTAGCTAATATTCCATATTTTGCTTTATATGATTACCACTATTTATTCAACAAATTAGATTGATTGATACGAGTTGATTTTCTGTTACGATGAATTGATGAAACAATAGCTAATCCAATGGCTGCTTCAGCAGCTGCAATTGCTATAACAAAAATAGAGAAAACGTTTCCTTTTAATTGGCGACTATCAAATAAATCAGAAAATGTTACGAAATTTATATTAACTGCATTCAGTATAAGTTCAAGACACATAAGCGCTCGAACCATATTTCGACTTGTAATCAATCCATAGATACCGATTGATAATAAATAGGCACTCAAAACAAGTACATGTTCGAGCATCATTGACCAACTCCTCATCAATCTTGATTCATTTCAATATGAACAACAATTCAACCAATTTGATTGACTAAAATATATTTTAGTACGTAATAAAGGAAGGTATAATAGATCTAACTAAGCGCATTTCCATTTTATAATTTTGTACATAAATAATAAATAGAATTTCAATAAAAGAACAAGTCCCTATCCCTTAATTATTTGTAAGTAGTTAGTGTATTTAGTACTGACGAGCCATAGCAATTGCACCTATCAAGGCAACTAAAAGAATTATCGAAATAAGTTCAAACGGAAGAAAAAAATCTGTTGATAAATGAATCCCAATTTGTTGACCATTATTTATCAAATCCTGCTCTATAATCTGGTTTGATCTTGTAGTCCAAATAATACCGTACCATGACGTATCTGGGATAGTAGTAATTAGTGAAACAAAAATACTTGTACAAACCAGTGAAGTGACTCCATCTCCAATGGTCCAAAGATGGAAATCATTGTAATATTCTGAACCATTCATGAACATCACAGCAAATACAATTAATACATTTATTGCTCCCACATAAATAAGGAGCTGTGCAGCAGCTACAAAATGGGAGTTCGATGGAATATGGAATAAGGATGTACAAACAAGAACCAATCCCAATGAAAAGGCAGAAAAAATGGGATTGGTAAGTAATACCACTCCTAGACCTCCCACTATAAGACCCAATCCCAAAAAAACTAAAAGAAAATTGTGTATTGTTGCAGGTAAATCCATTCTATGTAAAAAAAGAAATAAATTAAGTAGAAATTTATCATGATCCTATTGACCAAACCAGTAAAAAAGAAGTTACCCTATTTTTTTGATACGTTTCTAATTGAATTAAATCGAATGGGGTGTGGGTTGATATAGATACACTTATTAATTTAATGGAATAATTGAATACCATTTCTCTATCCGTTTATCTATTAAAAAGTTTCGTTCAAAATTTGAATTATCTAAAAAAAAAAACATTAACAACAAAAATTAAAAAAAAAAAAAAAAAAAAAAAAAGCTTTGTTTGCTACTTTAGATCAAAACTTAATTTTAGTAATTGGTAATTGTTCTGGAATCAAGTGGTTTACCCGTGGCTTTTTTCATTTGAGTCGAATTCATAATTGTTCGAATTGTGTAATCTCCAATCACTGACATTGGTAACCGACCTAAAGCAATTTGATTATAATTCAACTCGTGACGATCATAAGTAGAAAGTTCATATTCTTCAGTCAGTGATAAACAATTTGTTGGGCAATACTCAACGCAATTACCACAAAATATACAGATTCCAAAATCAATACTATAATTAAGCCCGCGGAAACGCTCTGATGTGATCAATTTTTCATAAGGATATTGAATAGTTACAGGTAAACGATTCGCATGGGATAAGGTAATAATAAAACTTTGACCGATATACCTTGCAGCCCGTACTGTTTGTTGGCCATAATTCATAAACCCAGTTACCATGGGGAACATATTTTGAATATCTATGAATAATTTGATGTTTCTTTCTCTTGTTTGAGAGAAGCAGAATACCTGTGACTTTACAGTGAAAAGAGTTGGAAAGAAGTTGTCAATAATAGATTACCTAAAGCAATAGGTAAAAGAAATTTCCACCCAAGATTTAATAGTTGGTCCATTCTCATCCTAGGTAAAGTCCATCTTGTTGTGATAGGAATAAACAGAAACAAAAAAGCTTTAGCTAATGTAATAAAGATCCCAATCGTCGTTCCAAAGACTCCACTCACTTCATTTATTCCGAAAAGATCAGGAATTAATATGTACGGAATAGATAGATTCCAGCCGCCCAAGTAAAGAACTGTTACAAATAATGAAGAAACTAGTAGATTTAGATAGGAAGCAACGTAAAATAAACCAAATTTTATACCTGAATATTCGGTTTGATAACCGGCTACTAATTCTTCCTCTGCTTCGGGTAAATCAAAAGGTAATCTCTCGCACTCTGCTAGGGACGAAATTAAAAAAACAACAAACCCTATAGGTTGGCGCCACAGATTCCAACCCCAAAAACCATATTTTGACTGTGCCTCAACTATATCAACTGTACTTGAACTGTTAGATAATCATAGTCGGTGATAACATCACTATTCCCATCGCTATTGCAAAACCGTACATGAGACTTAAGCTTCATACGGCTCCTCGATGGCCACAAATAAATCTAAGGACTGATTCGATATTATCTCGATATGCTTGTTTTATAGGGTATATAGAGTGAAGATACATCGGAGAGTCAAAAATTAGACCAATGCAATTCTGTCTGCTATAATAAAAAAATGCTTCTGAATTGATCTCATCCTTTCTTTAAAATGGAATTTTTTATTCAGCAATAACCCAACACTTCAATAAAATACTCGTTGTATCAATAGATATTTTGACTCATTTCTTTCGATTACGAAGAAGAATTAAACATTCTATTAGTTCATGAATCACAATAAAAATGTAAAAAAATTAAAAAAAAAAAAAAAAAAAAAAAAGAAAGGATTACTTCGTTACTGATAGTAATTCGTTTAATCAGTGGGTAGGACGATACTCTGGATCGGGATCATGGGGAAGTACTGCTTGATCATTTCTACCAACTTAAAGCCCCATTAGGATTCCTTTTTATGCAGAAATACCTCTTTTGAGAACTTAATTACATTATCTCCATTACTAATCCTTTGTGTACCTTGGTATTCCTAACCGTCCACTCCTTTTTGTTCGATCCCCGATATGGTAATACATACAATAATAAAAAATAAAAACTCCATACAGTTGATCTTTTGTACCCGCTTCAAACTATGATGACTAATCAACCAATCTTGGGGTAACCCGTTTCTACTGTTTATATTTACATCCACTTAACTCTTGTACCTAGGGAATGAGAATCTATTTTTTTTACTGCTAATTTATAATCTAAGCTGTTTTGTTTCACTCATATAACTATCCGCTTTCAGAAAAATTCCCAATTCCCCCTTTGGGGCTTCCACTTTCACATAAAGTTCTTGTTTAGACAATTCAAAAGTGGGCGAAGGTTTTTTACTAATGAATCGATAATCAAAATCATTCCAGTCGGAATCCTTTGTTCTATCAAAGCGACGTACCTCTAAATTCTCGTAGGGCCCCCCTGGAATTCCTTCTAGAGCTTGTTGAATAATTTTTATGGACTCCTTCATTTCACTGATTCGAACTAAATAACGAGCTAATGAATCCCCTTCTTTTTGCCATTGTACTTCCCAATCAAATTCATCGTAACACTCATAATGATCGACTTTACGAAGATCCCATTGAATTCCGGAAGCTCGTAACATCGGTCCTGATAAACCCCAATTTATTGCTTCCTCTCCACCAATAATGCCCACTCCTTCAACTCGTTCCAAAAAAATAGGATTACGTGTAATAAGCTTTTGGTATTCCGTAACCCCTGTTAAAAAATAATCACAGAAATCCAAACATTTATCTATCCAACCATAAGGTAGATCAGCCGCTACCCCTCCGATACGAAAATAATTATGCATCATTCGCATACCTGTGGCAGACTCGAATAGGTCATATATCAATTCTCTCTCTCGGAAAATATAGAAGAAAGGGGTCTGCGCACCAATATCTGCCATAAACCCAACTGTTCTGGTCCATTTACCGTTATTGCCTCTGTAAACATAGTAGCTAAATAATCCCAGCGTGTTACATAAGGAAGATATTGTATAATTGTTCTATTTTCCGCAATTTTTTCCATTCCTCTGTGTAAATAACCCAATATGGGTTCACAGTCAATAACATCTTCCCCATCTAGAGTAACGATGAGTCGAAGAACACCATGCATTGATGGGTGTTGAGGACCCATATTGACTATCATGAGATCTTTTCTTGTAGTTGGTACAGTCATATATTTTTTCCCTGATTCATTATTCCACGAATTACTTAAAACTAACTTAACGAGTTTTCGGCTCCCGAATATCCAATTGGCTAATTAATTCTTTATAACGTACTCTATTTTTCTTTGACAAATAAGCTAGGAGCCTTTGACGTTTTCCCAGAATTTTCCGTAGACCTCTCTGAGATAAATAGTCTTTTCTGTGCAATTCCAAATGGGAAGTAAGTCTACGTATCTTATTGGTGAAACTGAATACTTGAAATTCAACGGACCCCTTATTTTTATTTTGTTCTTTTTCTTCTTGCGAAATAACTGAAATGAATAAATTTTTTACCATAAAAAGAATTCTTCTTCCCTTTTTCTTTATTTTTTACAGATATGGATTTTACTGATCAGTAATAATAATAATGCCAGTCATTTAATTTGTTATACACACTAATCTAGATTTATTCATAGAGTTCTTTTTTTTTTATCAAATTCAATTAACCAAAAATTAATAAAAATTTTTTTCCATTTTTTCCAGAATCAATGATGTCCCAGAATCAAATATAACACAATACGTGTGTAGATTGGTTTGTTTTCATATACCATATCAGATATGCCACTTGATCCACGGAAATGTACCATCAACTAATTACCAATCGTGGATACATGTGTATCCTTGACATACTGAAACGGCTACCATTATTGGTATCAAACCAATATCGATTCATACAAGCTAAATCTTCTAATCGATAATTGGGCCAAAGAAATAATTTGAACTTAATCAATTGATTGGTATCGACCAGGAACAAGAAAATCAGAATGATTTTCGTATCTATTCCCAAACCATTTTTCTTGTCGTGTAATGAATTCATTAAGACCATTCTTATCAACATTTATTTTTTCTTCGCATCTTTTACTAGTTTGGTGCTTATTCTGATGCACCCTTGAAATAGCTATGGTTTGGTACATGATAAATTTTCCATCCCATTTTATGGATAGCCGAGCTGGTTCAATAATCAAAAGTCTCCTTTTTATCAATTTAGTAAGAGTTGTAGTCTTCGGAATCAGCATTACATCCAGACTCATTTCATCTCTTTGAATAGAGGATATAGCAATTTCCTTTGGATTTCTCAATCTAAGGAGTAGACATTCTGCTTTTTTTTTCTATTTTTTATTTCTTTGTTTTTTTTTTTCTGAATAATTTTTTTGTTTTTCGTAAGGAATTAATTGGTCTTTTTCATATGAATAAAAATTGGTTGATTTTTTATTTTTAACCATAAAAAAACTTTGATTTATTCGATTTCGCCATTTTTGCGGTACTAATCTAGACCATCTAGTCTGAGATAAATCGTATTGATAGTGATCATTACCCATTAACCAGCTTTTCCATTCAGTTATTCCAAAACTGCGAAGTTTCTTATGCTTTGATTCGGAATGAAATATTCCTTGTGTTCCAAAAAAATCTTTGATTCTATTCTTAATAAAAGGAATTTTTCCGTGATATTGAAATATGGATTTCAAGTGATACTCGTTGATAACTTGGGTTTGTGATAATTTGTAAAATACATATGCCTGTGACAAGGAAGAGAGGTTATAAAAAATCTGAAAACAAAAATCATCTTTTTTCCCTCTATTTTTCGTTGAATCTCTGTGCTGAGAT